ATGCTCGGGAGTTCCTCTATTCCATCTTTTTCCTTCTTCTTGTTGCTGGATATCTCGTTCGTATACATCTTCTCTTTGTTTCCCGAGCCTCTAGTGAGTTACAGACAGAGTTAGAAAAGATCAAATCTTTGATGATTCCATCATACATGATGGAATTTCGAAAACTTCTGGATAGGTATCCTACATCTGAACTGAATACTTTCTGGTTAAAGAATCTCTTTCTAGTTGTTCTGGAACAATTAGGAGATTCTCTGGAAGAAATACGGGGTTCTGCTTCTGGTGGCAACATGCTATTGGGTGGTGGTCCCGCTTATGGGGTCAAATCACTACGTTCTAAGAAGAAATATTGGAAGATCAATCTCATCGATCTTGTAAGTATCATGCCGAATCCCATCAATCGAATCATCTTCTCGATAAATACGAGACATCTAAGTCGTACAAGTAAAGAGATCTATTCATTGATAAGAAAAAGAAAAAACGTGAACGGTGATTGGATTGATGAGAAAATAGAATTCTGGGTAGCGAACAGTGATTCGATTGATGATGAAGAAAGAGAATTCTTGGTTCAGTTCTCCACCTTAACGACAGAAAAAAGGATTGATCAAATTCTATTGAGTCTGACTCATAGTGATCATTTATCAAAGAATGACTCTGGTTATCAAATGATTGAACAACCGGGATCGATTTCCTTACGATACTTAGTTGACATTCATCAAAAGGATCTAATGAATTATGAGTTCAATAGATCCTGTTTAGCAGAAAGACGGATATTCCTTGCTCATTATCAGACAATCACTTATTCACAAACCTCGTGTGGGGCTAATAGTTTTCATTCCCCATCTCCTCATGGAAAACCCTTTTCGCTCCGCTTAGCCCTATCCCCTTCTAGAGGTATTTTAGTGATAGGTTCTATAGGAACTGGACGATCCTGTTTGGTCAAATACCTAGCGACAAACTCCTATGTTCCTTTCATTACGGTATTTCCGAACAAGTTCCTGGATGACAAGCCTAAAGGTTATCTTATTGATGATATCGATATTGATGATAGTAACAATATTTATGATAGTGATGATGACCTTGATCTTGATATTGATAAGGAGCTGCTAACTATGACGAATGCGCTAACTATGTATATGACGCCGAAAATAGACCGATTTGATATCACCCTTCAATTCGAATTAGCAAAAGCAATGTCTCCTTGCATAATATGGATTCCAAACATTCACGATCTGCATGTGAATGAGTCGAATTACTTATCCCTCGGTCTATTAGAGAACTATCTCTCCAGGGATTGTGAAAGATGTTCCACTGGAAAGATTCTTGTTATTGCTTCGACTCATATTCCCCAAAAAGTGGATCCCGCTCTAATAGCTCCGAATAAATTAAATACATGCATTAAGATACGAAGGCTTCTTCTTCCACAACAACGAAAGCACTTTTTCATTCTTTCATATACTAGGGGATTTCACTTGGAAAAGAAGATGTTCCATACTAACGGATTCGGGTCCATAACCATGGGTTCCAATGCGCGAGATCTTGTAGCACTTATCAATGAGGCCCTATCAATTAGTATTACACAGAAGAAATCCATTATAGAAACTAATACAATTAGATCAGCTCTTCATAGAAAAACTTGGGATTTTCGATCCCAGATAAGATCGGTTCAGGATCATGGGATCCTTTTCTATCAGATAGGAAGGGCTGTTACACAAAATGTACTTCTAAGTAATTGCCCCATAGATCCTATATCTATCTATATGAAGAAGAAATCATGTAAGGGAGGGGATTCTTATTTGTACAAATGGTACTTCGAACTTGGAACGAGCATGAAGAAATTAACGATACTTCTTTATCTTTTGAGTTGTTCTGCCGGATCGGTCGCTCAAGATCTTTGGTCTTCATCCAGACACGATGAAAAAAATTGGATCACTTCTTATGGATTCGTTGAGAATGATTCTGATCTAGTTCATGGCCTATTACTATTATTACTATTAGAAGTAGAAGGCGCTCTGGCTCTGGCGGGATCCTCACGGACAGAAAAATATTGCAGTCAGTTTGATAATAATCGAGTGACATTACTTCTTCGGTCCGAACCAAGGAATCAGTTAGATATGATGCAAAATGGATCTTGTTCTATCGTTGATCAGAGATTTCTATATGAAAAATACGAATCGGAGTTTGAAGAAGGGGCCCTCGATCCGCAACAGATAGAGGAGGATTTATTCAATCAGATAGTTTGGGCTCCTAGAATATGGCGCCCTTGTGGCAATCTATTTGATTGTATCGAAAGGCCCACTGAATTGGGATTTCCCTATTGGACTGGGTCATTTCGGGGTAAATGGATCATTTATCATAAAGAGGATGAGCTTCAAGAGAATGATTCGGAGTTCTTGCAGAGTGGAACCATGCAGTACCAGACACGAGATAGATCTTCCAAAGAACAAGGCTTTTTTCGAACAAGCCAATTCATTTGGGACCCCGCGGATCCATTCTTTTCCCT